ATTAACATAAAGAAAGATGGATGAGCCAACTTGAGATTGTATTTATTGGCATTATCATCACAAAAAAGATATTCCGGATTTTTCTTACTTCGTATCTTTGGGTCAAATCGAGTCAAGCGGCTAAGCCACAAGAAGTTTGAAACTCTCTATTCCATATCCGTTTAAACCAGTATTTGTATGTTTCGGCTTGAGCCGTACGAGATGAAATTCTCATATACGGCTCTCAGAGGGGGAGTCTTTCTTGGGTTACCTATCTCAATAAAGTATATGATTGGTTCGAGGAACGTCTCGAGATTCAAGCGATTGCAGATGATATAACTAGTAAATATGTCCCTCCTCATGTCAACATATTTTATTGTCTAGGGGGGGTTACGCTTACTTGTTTTTTAGTACAAGTAGCTACGGGTTTTGCTATGACCTTTTACTATCGTCCAACTGTTACAGAGGCTTTTTCCTCTGTTCAATACATAATGACTGAGGCCAACTTTGGTTGGTTAATTCGATCAGTTCATCGATGGTCAGCAAGTATGATGGTTCTAATGATGATCTTGCACGTATTTCGTGTGTATCTTACGGGTGGTTTTAAAAAACCCCGCGAATTAACTTGGGTTACAGGGGTGGTTCTGGCTGTATTGACCGCATCTTTTGGCGTAACTGGTTATTCCTTACCTCGGGACCAAATTGGCTATTGGGCTGTAAAAATTGTAACAGGCGTGCCTGAAGCTATTCCTATAATAGGATCGCCTTTGGTAGAATTATTACGTGGAAGTGCTAGTGTGGGCCAGTCCACTTTGACTCGTTTTTATAGTTTACATACTTTTGTATTGCCTCTTCTTACTGCCGTATTTATGTTAATGCACTTTCCAATGATACGTAAGCAAGGTATTTCGGGTCCTTTATAGAGAAAGCAGATCCTAGATATTTCTAATTTATTATATCGGGAAGGAACAAGAGTCTTTCATTGCTACAAATATGGATTATTTAAAAATAAGGCATGTTATTTGGATACTTCTATTCAATTCTGAATAGAATAGTTGAAGTATATTTTCCAAAAAGAGGATAGATTATGGGAGTGTGTGACTTGAACTATTGATTGGTCCATGCAGATATATGATTTTATCCGCCACGTTGGAATTCACAACCCGATGTGTCTCCGCATCCAACCATCACGTCAGTCCCTTTATGTAGCATAGGATAGGCTGGTTCGTTTGAAGAGAATATTTTCTATGATCATACCCGAATCATGTCATGCATGAACAGGCTCCGTAAGATCCCTAGAATAAGTGATGTGGAATAACCCAATGTTCTATTTATTCACTTTGTTTGATTTTTCTTTTTTTTTTTTAGTCAATTTCTTAGAATTAATTGATAGTATTAGTATTTCATATTAATTTGATAGTAATCTTAGTAAGCTTTTTATAGTATATAGATGCATTCATTTCCTCTGCATCGACCCTGATCTATGATACTATCGGAGTTAAATAAGGGATCTAAAGAAGAACAGGGGCTATACTTTATTAGTAACAAGTAAAAACTTTGTATTTTTGTATGTAATACAATCGAGATGTTGTGGGGATAAATACCAACCAAAGACATGAGACAATCCAAAAAGCACTTGATCATGATCAAAATTGTAAGCCTACTTGGATATTGAGCATTTCCTTGTTGCCAGAACTAAATTCTTTGCAATGAATGAAACTCGGGGAAATGAAATTTTATAAATCTTTTCTTAAATAGAGTCATTCTACATTATAATTATATATGTAGATATGTATGAAATATAGATCTTTTATGGATCTATTTCTGTTATTATTTTTATTCTTGCTCGAGCCGGATGATAAAAAATTATCATGTCCGGTTCCTTTGGGGGATGGATTCACAAGAATTCACCTATCCAAATAACAAAGAAACCTGATTTGAATGATCCTGTATTAAGAGCTAAATTGGCTAAAGGGATGGGACATAATTATTATGGAGAACCTGCATGGCCCAATGATCTTTTATATATCTTTCCAGTAGTAATTCTAGGCACTATTGCATGTAGTGTGGGCTTAGCAGTTCTAGAACCGTCAATGATCGGCGAACCGGCGGATCCATTTGCAACTCCGTTGGAAATATTACCCGAATGGTACTTCTTTTCCGTATTTCAAATACTTCGCACAGTACCCAATAAGTTATTGGGTGTTCTTTTAATGGTTTCAGTACCAATAGGGTTATTGACAGTACCCTTTTTGGAGAATGTCAATAAATTCCAAAATCCATTTCGTCGTCCAGTAGCTACAACAGTCTTTTTGATCGGTACCGCAGTAGCTCTTTGGTTAGGTATTGGAGCAACTTTACCTATTGAGAAATCCCTAACTTTAGGTCTTTTTTAAATTGATTCAACCGTTAAATAATACGACATAGGTATCTAAGGAAGATCCCCTTCTGGATCTTCCTTAGATACATCAATCTTATTATGATCTATTCTGCAAATATATGGACCGTGTCGGAGATTAAAAACTAATTCTATTCTTTTTTATTTCTCAAAACTCAAAAATGAAAAAATTCCAAATGGATTTAAAATGAAAACTTTTTCTTAGGTAAATTGATTGCAAAATGCTTCTGTAGAATGCCCAATATCTGTTTTACATCTTCTATGCTAAAATATTCCATTTTCATAAGATCTTCTTGACTGTGACTCAAAAGGTCCAATAATGTATGTATATTGGACCTCTTGAGACAATTATAGGTCCTGGAAGACAATTCTGATTGGTCAATAAAAATACATGTCAATGGAATTCCTTTTTTGTTTTTCTTGAGATTAGTGAATATGTCTTGAAAGGAAAAAGGGGGTAAATTCCATCTGTTTTCATTTTCCTCAAAACCCATGTCCTCTTCCTCTGCATGTAGAAAAGGAATCAATAAATCAATCAAATTACGAGAAGCTTCATAAAGTGCTTCTTTAGGAGTTAAACTTCCATTCGTCCATATTTCTAGAAAGAGTATCTCTTGTTTTTCATTACCATTCCCATAAGAATGAATACTATGATTCGCATTTCGAACAGGCATAGATGCAATATCTATAGGATAACTTCCATCGTGAGAGTCATTTGTGGATTTCATACGATATCCGCGATCTCTATTGATTTGTAATTCAATACACAAATCAATCGGTTCTGTCAGATTAGCTATATGCTGTGTCGTGTCAACTATTTGTACAGAAGGTGGTGAGATGATATCTTGAGCTGTTATGTATTTTGGACCCCTGACGCAAATGGATGCGTCCCTAACTCCATAGAGATTACTTCTTAATACAATCTCTTTCAAATTTATTAAAATCTCATGTACTGATTCTTCAATACCTGCTATCGTAGAATATTCATGCAGCACATTATCAGATGTTGCACGTGTGATACATGTTCCTTCTATTTCTCCAAGTAAAGCCCTCCGCATAGCGATGCCTATAGTATCGGCTTGACCTTTCATAAGCGGGGACAGAATGAAACGACCATAACAAAGACGCGTGCTGTCTACTCTTGATTCAACACATTTCCACTGTAGTGTTCGAGTGGATCCTGCTACTTCTTCTCGAACCATACTATTATTTTTCTTTTATTTATGATTATTGGATCAGATTCTTGAATCATTTATTTCTCTTGGAATCTCTCGAATTCTTATTTCTACACACGTCTTTTTTTAGGGGGGCGACATCCATTATGCGGCATGGGTGTTACATCACGTACGAAACTTAATAGCATCCCATTTCTACGAATGGCTCGTAATGCCGCATCTCTTCCGAGACCTGGACCCTTTATCATAACTTCTGCTCGTTGCATACCCTGATCCACTAATGTACGAATAGCATTAAATGCTGCGGCTTGAGCAGCATAGGGTGTTCCTTTTCTTGTGCCTCTGAATCCAGAAGTACCTGCGGAAGCCCAAGAAACCACTCGACCTCGTACGTCTGTAACAGTTACAATAGTATTGTTGAAACTCGCTTGAACATGAATAACTCCTTTTGGTATTCTACGTTCATTCTTATTTGAACCAGTACGTGCATTCTTACGTAAACCAATTTTTACTATAGGTTTTGTCATATTTTATTAGATCATATTCATAAGAATAAAATAAAAAGAAAGAAGAAAGGATTCGTTTTCATATGAAATGGATATCCTCGTATCTTTCTATATATTTCTGATTCTTCTTTCTTTTTACATGTACATGGGTTTTTCTTTTAAAAAGTTCTTGATTTAGAACTTGAGAAGGATTACCCCTGTCTCTGTTTATGTCTCGGATTGGAACAAATGACTATAATTCGCCCTCGCCTACGAATCAAGCGACATTTCTCACAAATTTTACGAACAGAAGCCCTTATTTTCATATTTAGAATTCCTTACTTTCATTCTGAGTCTCTTTTTTTGGAAACAAAAATCAGTTTATTGCATTTTTGAACTTCAAATTATATCCCTACGAAAAGGATGGATGTTTAAAAGAATGATCTAATCGTTCGAATCTTTTTTGCGAAGTCTATAAATTATACGTCCCCTCGTTGAATCATAACGACTCATTTCGATTTTGACTCTATCCCCGGTTAGTATACGTATAAAACTGCGCCTGATTCTCCCTGAAATATAACCTAGAATTAGATCTTCATTATCTAATCGAACTCGGAACATACCGTTGGGAAGTGATTCAGTAATTAAACCCTCGTGAATCAATTTTTGTTCTTTCATTCCGGGGAACCCCCTTTCAGTATTAACTAATAGAGGAAGAGTTCTATAATTCACTTCTCCTCTCTATTTTACAAATAGTAAGTTCGAGAGAAAATTAGGGTACTCCAGGAGAATCACCATATATAACACAAAATTTCTCCTCCAATTTTTTCTAGTCGAGCTTCTCGATCTGTCATTATACCTCGAGAAGTAGAAAGAATTACAATTCCCATTCCACCTAAAATCTTAGGAATTCGTTGATAGTTGGAATAGATTCGTAGACCGGGTCGGCTGATACGCTTTAAAATTATTTTCTTCCCTTTCCTAGTCTTTCTATGTCGTAAGGTTGAAACCAAGAAATTTTTTTGACTTTCTTGATGTTTTCGAACGTTTTCAATAAAACCTTCTCGTAAAAGTATTTTAACAATGCTTTTAGTGATATTAGTAGATACTATTTGAACTCTTCCCTTTTGATCTATGTCAGCATTTCTTATAGAAGTTATTATATCGGCAATAATGTCCCTACCCATGACTAACTATAGTTATTGGTGCCTCCTGATTTTGATATGATCAACATGCTTATTTTTTGTTTTATTTTTTATTGGATTCTTTTTTTGAAATTATTAAATTCTAAGAAATTATTAGAAAATTATTAGAAATTGAAAGTATATACATGAGACACAATCTATTAATCGGATTTATTTCAGATATTTGAATTTTTAATATTCTATTATCCTATTTTCATCTATAAAACTTCGGGTGCTAATGAAACTATTTTAGTAAAATTCAACTGTCGCAATTCCCGAGCAATCGCACCAAAAATTCGAGTTCCTTTTGGATTTCCTTCTTGATCAATGATAACCGCTGCATTGTCATCATATCGTATTATCATGCCGTTGTCACGTTTGAGTTCTTTACACGTGCGTACAATCACAGCTCTAATTATTTCTGATCTTTCTAGAGGCATGTTGGGCACTGCTTCTTTGATTACAGCAACAATAACATCGCCAATATGAGCATATCGGTGATTACCAGTTCCTATGATTCGAATACACATCAATTCTTGAGCTCCACTGTTATCCGCTACATTCAAAAAGGTCTGAGGTTGAATCATATCATTTTTATTGAAATATCTTATTTCAATGCAAGGGATAATGGAAAAAAGAAATATTGTCTGTCCAGAGATAAAGAAATCTGTGGCTGTTTTTTCATTCTAAATACTCCTTTCCTTCTTCTTTTACTTTTGTTTACCTATCCTGAAATAACAAATTGAGTTCGTATAGGCATTTTGCATGCTGCTATTTCCATAGCAGCTTTGGCTACAGTTTCTGATACTCCACTCATTTCATAAAGTATTCGCCCCGGTTTCACAACGGATACCCAATATTCGGGGGATCCCTTGCCCGAACCCATACGTGTTTCTGTAGGTCTTACAGTAATAGGTTTGTCGGGAAAGATACGTAACCATATCTTTCCACCACGACGCGCATATCGTGTCATTGCTCTTCGCCCTGCTTCTATTTGTCTAGCTGTGATCCAAGCAGGTTCAAGTGCCTGAAGAGCGTATCTGCCAAAACAAATATGATTGCCTCGGCAAGATATTCCCTTCATTCTACCTCTATGTTGTTTACGAAATCTGGTTCTTTTGGGGTTATAGTTGATGGTTGTTTCTGAATTCCATCTCTACTGCAGAGCCGGACATGAGAGTTTCTTCTCATCCAGCTCCTCGCGAATGAAACGATTCAATAATATTACATATACACAACACATGTATTTATGTATTTCATTCTATCAAAAGAAAGAATATACTAAATCTTTTTTATATTGAATTTAGTTACATAGGTCACTTTATATTTTATATCTAACTAGGCGTGTTTGTTTATATTGTTTATATATAAATTTAGATATAATGCTTCTTTCTTTTATCAAGATTTCTAAAGTATTTTACTTTACCTCTATTGAATCACGTCAATAGTCATCCAATAAATGAAATTAGTAAATAAATTAAATGAAAGAAAAATAAATAAAGGTTTCGCGGGCGAATATTGACTCTTTCCTCCTTAATTTGTAGAGTCAATTCATGACCATTCAGAAGAAATCGATTTTTTATTGGTTGATTCCGCCATCCTACCCAATGAATCATTAGGATTCATTCGTTTTCAAGAAAATCCTATGTAATCACAGGTTCCCTCGTTCCCATAGCTTCTCTATTAATGCTTAGGCCTGAACTCTGCAATGGAGCTTTCAACAAAATCTGTTATTTGTTTCCGAGTAAATCTCCTCAGTTTTTCTTAACCCGAAGCTCGATTAAATTATTCTCTATTTTCTATTATTTATATTTTATTTCTATTATCTATTTTTATATCTTATTACATACTTTATTACATACATAATAGACTATATTATCCATATCGATTAATTGATTAGATTATTATTTTAATTGAATTTCTTTTATTATCTTTTTTTTCTATTTTTTATTTGTATATTTTTTAGTATATTTCTTATTCTATTGTAATTGTATATTTTGTATTCTTATTTTATATTGATGTTGATGCTTTATAACACTGCCTTTTTATGGGGTAATTCTTCATAAACCATACATAAGGAAATCATATATCATTGAGATCCTTGATTCTCTCTTTCTATCATCCTTCCATTTTTACACATCCCTTCTTTTTTTTTCACAATTCATAATCAGATTTCTTTTTTATGACAAAGAATTTCAGTTGCTACAACTATATGATAGATTCGGTCATATAGTGACTGTTTCTTGGGATCTCGACAATACGAAGCAATAAGTTAGTTA